GGGCTTATCGACAGAAAAGAATCCATTTAGATAGTCCTTTGTGGCTTCGGTGGCGACTAGATCAACGCGTTATTGCTTCAAGAGAAGCTCCCATCGAAGTTCACTATGAATCTTTGGGTACTTATTATGAGATTTATGGACACTATCTGATAATAAGAAGTGTAAAAAAAGAAATTCTTTGGATATACCTCCGAACCACTATTGGTCATATTTATCTTTATCGAGAAATGGAAGAAGCTATCCAAGGTTTTTGTCGGGCCTGCTTATATGATACCTATACTTAATCATATGGTCGTTAAATTCAAAAATTCTATGACAGACACCAGAGCGGGGGGAATTTGGGTTTCGCCGGTTCAACTAGGACTCGAGTCCCTGACCTGACTTTCTGTGCAATTTAAGATCGAGAAAAGGAAGTTTTCCAATCATTGACTCAAACCCATTGTCGAATCCAACTCATTGGAATAGGGAGGTACATATGGCAGAACGGGTCAATCTGGTATTTCACAATAAAGTGATAGACGGAACTGCCATTAAACGACTTATTAGCAGATTAATAGATCACTTTGGAATGGCATATACATCGCATATCTTAGATCAAGTAAAAACTCTAGGTTTTCAGCAAGCAACTGCTATATCCATTTCATTAGGAATTGATGATCTTTTAACAATACCTTCTAAGGAATGGCTAGTACAAGATGCTGAAGAACAAAGTTTGATTTTGGAAAAACACCATCATTTTGGGAATGTACACGCAGTAGAAAAATTACGCCAATCTATCGAGATATGGTATGCTACAAGTGAATATTTGCGACAAGAAATGAATCTTAATTTTAGGATGACTGACCCGTTTAATCCAGTCCATATAATGTCTTTTTCAGGAGCTAGAGGAAATGCATCTCAAGTACATCAATTAGTAGGTATGAGAGGATTAATGTCGGATCCCCAGGGGCAAATGATTGATTTACCCATTCAAAGCAATTTACGCGAAGGACTTTCTTTAACAGAATATATCATTTCTTGCTACGGAGCCCGAAAAGGAGTTGTAGATACTGCTGTACGAACATCAGATGCTGGATATCTTACGCGCAGACTTGTTGAAGTAGTTCAACACATTGTTGTACGTAGAACAGATTGTGGCACTACTCGAGGCATTTCTGCAAGTCCTCGAAATAGGACACTGCCAGAAAGAGTTTTTATCCAAACATTAATTGGTCGTGTATTATCAGACAATATATATATGGGTCCGCGATGCATTGCCATTCGAAATCAAGATATTGGGATTGGGCTTGTCACCCAATTCATAACTTTTCGAACACAACCAATATATATTAGAACTCCCTTTACTTGTAGGAGTACATCTTGGATCTGTCGATTATGTTATGGTCGGAGTCCCACTCATGGCGACCTGGTTGAGTTGGGAGAAGCTGTAGGTATTATTGCGGGGCAATCCATTGGAGAACCTGGAACTCAATTAACATTAAGAACTTTTCATACCGGTGGGGTATTTACGGGGGGTACTGCAGAATATGTACGGGCCCCTTCTAATGGCAAAATCCAATTCAATGAGGACTTGCTTCAGCCTACACGTACGCGTCATGGGCATCCTGCCTTTTTATGTTCTATGGACTTATATGTAATTATTAAGAGTGAGGATATTCTACATGAGGTAACTATTCCACCAAAAAGTTTTCTTTTAGTTCAAAATGGCCAATATGTAAAATCAGAACAAGTGATTGCTGAGATTCGCGCGGGAACATACACTTTCAGTTTTAAAGAGAGGGTTCGAAAACATATTTATTCTGACTTAGAGGGGGAAATGCACTGGAGTACCAATGTGTACCATTTGTCCGAATTTAAATATAGTAATGTACATATTTTACCCAAAACAAGCCACTTGTGGATATTATCGGGGGGTTCATGCAAATTTAATGTAGTTCCTTTTTCGCTCCACAAGGATCAAGATCAAATAAACATTCATTCTATTTCTACTTCTACCCAAAGAAGATATATTTCTAGCTTCTCAGTAAATGATGATCAAGAAAGACACAAATTTTTGAGTTCGGTTTTTTTTGATAAAAAAGAAGATATTTTTTTTGATTATTCAAAATTAAATCGAATCGTAGGGACTGGGCATTATCATTTCATATATTCCACTATTCGCCGAGAGAATTCGTATTTATTGGCAAAGAGGCGAAGAAATAGATTTCTTATTCCAGTCCAATCAATTCAAGAACAAGAGAAAGAATTCATCCCATATCCCGGTTCAGGTATCGCGATTGAAATACCCATAAATGGGATTTTCCGTAGAAAGAGTATTCTTGCTTTTTTCGACGATTCTCAATACAGAAGAAATTATTCAGGAATTACTAAATATGGGACGGTAGGGGCGCATTCAATCATCAAAAAAGAGAATGTAATTGAATATGGCGGGGTCAAAAAGTTTAAGCAAAAATACCAAATGAAAGTAGATCGATTTTTTTTCATTCCCGAGGAAGTACATATTTTATCCGAATCCTCTTCTATAATGGTACGGAACAATAGTCTCATTGGAGTAAATACACAAATCACGTTAAATACAAGAAGCCAAATGGGCGGATTGGTCCGAGTGGAGAAAAAAAAAAAAAAGATTGAACTTAAAATATTTTCCGGAGGTATCCATTTTCCTGGAGAAAAAGATAAAATATCTCGACACAGTGGTATCTTGATACCACCAGGAGCGGGAAAAACAAATTCTAAGAAATCAAAACAATTGAAAAATTGGATCTATGTCCAACGGATCACACCTAGCAAAAAAAAGTTTTTTGTTTTGGTTCGACCCGTAAGCACATATGAAATAGCGGACGGTATAAATTTAGTAACACTCTTCCCCCAGGATCCCTTTCGAGAAAAGGATAATATGCAACTTGGAGTTGTCAATTATATCCTTTATGGAAATGGCAAAGCAACTTGGAGAATCTATGACACAAGTATTCAACTAGTTCGGACTTGTTTAGTCTTGAATTGGGACCAAGACAACAAAAGTTCTTCCGTCGAAGAGGCCCACGCTTCCTTTGTTGAAGTAAGTACAAAAGGGCTGCTTCGAGATTTCTTAAGAATCGACTTAGTGAAATCACATATTTTGTATATCAGAAAAAGGAATGATCCGTCGGGTTCCGGATTAATCTATGATAATGGCTCAGATCGTATCAATAAAAATCCATTTTATTCCACTTATTCCAAAGCAAGGATTCAGCAATCATTTATCCAAAACCACGGAACTATTCGTATGCTGTTGAATAGAAATAAGGAATCCCAATTTTTTATAATTTTGTCATCATCTAATTATTTTTGCATGGGTCTATTCAACGATGTAAAAAATTACAATGGGATAAAAGAATCCATTAAAAAAGATCCTCTAATTTCAATTAGGAATTTGTTGGGCCCTTTAGGAACAGCCCCTCAAATTTCGGATTTTTATTCATCATTTTATCCTTTAATAACTCATAATCAGACCTCGGTAGCGAAATATTTGCAGCTTGGCAATTTAAAACAAACTTTTCAAGTACTTCAAAAATCTTATTTAATGGATGAAAATAGGAGAATTTTTAATATCAGCCCATGTAGTAAGATTGTTTTGAACCCATTCAATTTGAATTGGTATTTTCTCCATCATTATTATCATAATAATAATTGTGAGGACATGTCCACAATAGTTAGTCTTGGGCAGTTTATTTGTGAAAATGGATGTATATCCAAAAAGGGACCACCCCTAAAATCGGGTCAAGTTTTAATTGTTCGCGTTGATTCTATAGTAATAAGAACGGCCAAGCCTTATTTGGCTACTCCAGGAGCAACTGTTCATGGCGATTATGGCGAAATCCTTTACGAAGGAGATACCTTAGTTACATTTATATATGAAAAATCGAGATCTGGTGATATAACGCAGGGTCTTCCAAAAGTAGAACAAGTGTTAGAAGTGCGTTCGATTGATTCAATATCGATGAACCTAGAAAAGAGAGTTGAGGGTTGGAACGAACATATAACAAAAATTCTTGGAATTCCTTGGGGATTCTTGATTGGTGCTGAACTAACTATAGTGCAAAGTCGTATCTCTTTGGTTAATAAGATACAAAAGGTTTATCGATCCCAGGGGGTGCAGATCCATAATAGGCATATAGAAATTATTGTGCGTCAAATAACATCAAAAGTCTTGGTTTCAGAAGATGGAATGTCTAATATTTTTTTACCGGGGGAACTCATTGGATTGGTACGCGCGGAACGAACGGGACGCGCTTTAGAAGAAGCGATCTACTATCGAGCCATCTTATTGGGAATAACAAGAGCATCCCTGAATACTCAAAGTTTTATATCCGAAGCAAGTTTCCAAGAAACTGCTCGAGTTTTAGCAAAAGCCGCTCTTCGGGGCCGTATTGATTGGATGAAAGGACTGAAAGAGAACGTTGTTTTAGGGAATATGATACCCGCCGGAACCGGATTCAAAGGATTAGTACCCTCTTCAAGGCAGCATAACAACATTCTTTTTGAAAAAAAAAAAAAGAATTTCTTCGTGGGGAAATGGAAATGAGAGATATTTTCTTCCACCACGGAAAATTTTTTGATTCTTGCATTTCAAAGAATTTATATAGTACATCAGATCGATCTTTTATAGGATTTAATGATTTTTAACTTAGCATAAGAAAGAGAAAGCGGATTCGTCCTTTTTACTATTTGTTTGATTTGTTCTGGTCATTTGATTTGTTAACTACTTAATAAATAAAATAATTAAATAAATAAAATAATTAATAAATTAATGTAATAAAGAAAATTATGAATAGAAAGGCTTGGCTCGTTTATAAACGACCAATCTCCGGTAGAAGAGAAGGTTCCATCGGAACAATTATTTATTTCAAGGTGCCTCGTCTCTCTTTTATTATTCATAAAAAAAGAGAGAGAGGAAGTGTGAGGAGAAATGGTAAGAAGATATTGGAACATCAATTTGGAAGAGATGCTGGAAGCAGGAGTTCATTTTGGTCATGGTACTAGGAAATGGAATCCGCGAATGGCGCCCTATATCTATGCAAAGTATAAAGGTATTCATATTACAAATCTCACTAGAACTGCTCGTTTTTTATCAGAAGCTTGTGATTTAGTTTTTGATGCAGCAAGTAAGGGAAAACAATTTTTAATTGTTGGTACCAAAAATAAAGCAGCTGATTCCGTAGCGCGGGCTGCAATAAAGGCTCGGTGTCATTATGTTGATAAAAAATGGCTTGGTGGTATGTTAACAAATTGGTCCACTACAGAAACGCGACTTCATAAGCTCAGGGACTTGAGAATGGAACAAAAGACGGGGAGACTAAACCGTCTTCCGAAAAGAGATGCAGCTATGTTGAAGAGACAATTATCTCGTTTGCAAACATATCTGGGCGGGATTCAATATATGACGGAATTGCCTGATATTGTAATCATAGTTGAGCAGCAAGAAGAACATACGGCTCTTCGGGAGTGTATCACTTTGGGAATTCCAACAGTTTGTTTAATTGATACAAATTGTGATCCCGATCTCGCAGATATTTCGATTCCAGCAAATGATGACGCTCTAGCTTCAATTCGATTAATTCTTAACAAATTAGTATTCGCAATTTGCGAGGGCCGTTCTAGCTATATACGAAATCTGTGATTAATAATAAGATCAATAAATTATTCTATTTTTGAACTCCATAGATATAGATTTGTGGAGTCGGATATTATTCCCGAATCGTACAAAAGAGATAAAAAACAGACTGTGTCAATATTGTGTGATTAGTTTAGTTGGTATACAAAATATACAAGTTGAGTGGTCAAGTTTAAAAGGAAAGGGTTGAATCAAAATAATTCTTTATTATTTAAAGTAAAGTTATATTTCTGTCAGAGGACATTATGAATGTTATATCATGTTCCATCAATACACTAATGGGGTTATATGATATCTCTAGTGTAGAAGTCGGCCAGCATTTCTATTGGCAAATAGGGGGTTTCCAAGTCCATGCCCAAGTACTTATGACTTCTTGGGTTGTAATTGCTATCTTATTAGGTTCTGCTGTTCTCGCTGTTCGGAATCCACAAACTATTCCAACTGACGGTCAAAATTTCTTCGAATATGTTCTTGAATTCATTCGAGACGTGACCAAAACTCAGATTGGGGAAGAGTATGGTCCATGGGTTCCTTTTATTGGAACTATGTTTCTATTTATTTTTGTTTCTAATTGGTCGGGTGCCCTTTTACCTTGGAAAATCATAGAATTACCTCATGGAGAGTTAGCCGCACCCACGAATGATATAAATACTACTGTTGCTTTAGCTTTACTCACGTCAGTAGCATATTTCTATGCGGGTATTTCAAAAAAAGGATTAAGGTATTTTAGTAAATACATTCAACCAACTCCAATTCTTTTACCCATTAACATTTTAGAAGATTTCACAAAGCCCTTATCGCTTAGTTTTCGACTTTTCGGGAATATATTAGCCGATGAATTAGTAGTTCTTGTTCTTGTTTCTTTAGTACCTTTAGTAGTTCCTATACCTGTGATGTTCCTTGGATTATTTACAAGTGGGATTCAAGCTCTTATTTTTGCAACTTTAGCTGCGGCTTATATAGGCGAATCCATGGAGGGTCATCATTGACGAGTTTTTGAAAGAGTCTAGTCTTTTTTTTGTAACTTAGTCCGTCCAATCAAGCAATAAATGCCCAACTCAACAAGATAATTTGCTTATGCTTAGGCAACATAAATAAAAAGGAAAGGATCCAGAGTAATAGCAAAAAAGATTCAGCGATTACTATTAGTAAATGAATTTTAAAGTCTAATAAAAAAAAGGGAAAGAGATCGAAAAGATCTTTTTCCTAAAATTTGGATTTGGTCTATTTTGATTTTTTTATATCATATCTCCCTTCAATGAAAATTCTCTCTTTACATTAATTGTTTTGTTTATTCAATTTCAATACTTTGAGTCCTATATTGAATAGGAATTTTTGTGGTATCAATTTATGGTGGGTGAGTTTAAAAAGGATGTTCTATAGAATGATTCCCATTTCAGTCGATTTCATTCAATTCAATGATTGACCAAAATCCAATTTTTATAAATAATAAATTGCATGAATTTAGCTCAATTAAATACTCTTTGTTATTTTTTTTTCTATGCAACGATTCGGTCTGATGAATTCATTAATTAAAATTAGATCCATGTGAGATAATGATAAAAAAGGAAGAGACGAATTTACAACAAACGAGATTAAAAAAAAAATGTTCTTTTTTAGGAAAGGGGTTAGAATTAGGTATATGTAAGTTAATGGCTATACACTAACTCTTGCGCATCCTTTAAGATTTAAGAATCTGATTGAAGCTAAGATAGAAGTAGAGTAGTTGGTTTCCATTATGAAAGAAAGACGTGTATATGTGATATTAGATATTAACTAGTTATATATGAACTCAAGATAGATCTAATCTATCGCATTGGACTGTTGTATATTTAGATAGGGATTCCAATAGGAGTTCTTCTGTTTCGTCTTTGATTCGAAATTGAATCAATAAATATATGAAATAAAAAAAAGACAAATAATGGAAAATTCAAATAATGGTTTGGAAAACAGAAGTGGACGGGTAAAGGGTGTATGTATCCATTCACAAAAATCCTTTGGATAGGAACTAAAAAAGAGATATGGAAATAGTTCTTTCTGAAAGTTCAATAATGAATATTATTACTTCAATTCTCAATTCGAAGTTTTTAGTTACTTCAGCTGGTTGAATCTTAGCGACGGAATAATTAAGCCAAAACTCATTGAATGATTGTATCATTAACTATTTCTTTATTTTCGTGCGAGGAATTTATCATGAATCCATTGATTTCTGCCGCTTCCGTTATTGCTGCTGGGTTAGCTGTAGGACTTGCTTCTATTGGGCCTGGGGTTGGGCAAGGCACTGCTGCGGGACAAGCTGTAGAAGGTATTGCAAGACAGCCCGAGGCGGAAGGAAAAATACGAGGTACTTTATTGCTTAGTTTGGCTTTTATGGAAGCCTTAACTATTTATGGTCTGGTTGTAGCATTGGCCCTTTTATTTGCCAATCCCTTTGTTTAGTCCTATAAATAGGAGAATTCTGTATTTTTTTTATGGATTAAGACTTACCCCTTGCTTTTTTAAAGTATATCAAGATTTCACTCCTACAATTCCTTTTTCGTTGGACAATAATCTATGGGAAGGATTTATTTGAGGAATTACCGCACCAACTCGCCTCCTTCCTTCCCCCTTTTCTTAGTTCAAAGTAAAGCCTTTTTTTTTTTTATTTAAGGAGTATTTCAACAAATGAGGTTTTTCGCTATTGATATGAGACTTGGTCCCTAATTCTAATAATGATAATTCTTTTTGGTATTTTTTTGTAATTGAAAAAAAAAATACATTTCTATAGAAATAGAATCCATTTTTGATTCTTTATAGGTAAATTAAAATGAATAAAATCAATATAGAAATATAAAGGAAAAATAGAAAAAGAATTGAAAGTGATATAATACAAAAAGAGACAGAGTTCTTTTTTTTTAGTCCACATAAAACAAAATAGGAGATCATATGAAAAATGTAACCGATTCTTTCGTTTCCTTGGGTCACTGGCCATCTGCCGGGAGTTTCGGGTTTAATACCGATATTTTTGCAACAAATCCAATAAATCTAAGCGTAGTGCTTGGTGTATTGATCTTTTTTGGAAAGGGAGTGTGTGCGAGTTGTTTATTTCAAGAATAGGCTGGATCCACCCAGCTGCACTTTTTTTGTTCGAGCTAGGAAGGAAAAGAGTGCATCATCCCACGAATTACTTCTGAATCAATTCAAAAATCATATTTTAGAACCATAGCATTTCGTGATTAATTCATTGGTATATCGACTCTGATTCTCTATTAACCAATAATCTGGGACCGTTAATATGGTTAAAGCCAAACTGTTTGAAGTTCAGATGCAGCATGGTACTCTTTCTACTATTATGTTTAGTTTAGAAATACATAGTTTATAAAATAAAGAATTTTTTTTAGACAATACAGAAATCAAAATGAATGGTTCGAATCTTTTTCGATATAAAACACTCATATCGATAAATTGATTTGAGCCTTTTTTACAATGCTGAATTGATGACCTATGTATAAAGTTAGAAGAATTCTTTGGATTTGAAAGAAAAAAAAAAAAAAAGAAACAACTTTGTTGACAATTACAAAATTAAACATTAGAAATTTTCTATTAATTCTAAATTCTATATTATCCAAACAAATATATTTGATTTGATATATTTCTATATTTGATATATTTTTGTCAGAAGAATCCTCCGAATATTTTAGTCTTGGATTATAATTATTGATCAGTTTCAATATTGTGAAATATGAGTAGAGATCAATCTTTTAATTAAAATAGGAATAGATAAAAGAGGGAGAGGATAGGCTCATTACGCGAAATATATATATATATATATATATATAGTATATGTGTATCCATATGTATGGGAATGAATTCTCTATCAATTAAGTAATTGATAAGTAATTGAGCGTGAGAGCCAAATGAATCGAAAGATTCATGTTTGGTTCGGGAAGGGATCATGGAATTTTCGAAATGAAAATGAATGGAAAGATAATCTACTTTCATTAAGTGATTTATTAGATAATCGAAAACAGAAGATCTTGAATACTATTCGAAATTCAGAAGAATTGCGAAGGGGAGCTGTTGAACAGCTGGACAAAGCCCAGGCCCGCTTACGGAAAGTGGAAATGGAGGCAGATCAGTTTCGGGTAAATGGATACTCTGAGATAGAACGAGAAAAATTGAATTTGATTAATTCAACTTATAAAATTTTGGAACAATTAGAAAATTACAAAAACGAAACCATTCTTTTTGAACAAGAAAGAACGATTAATCAAGTTCGGCAACGGGTTTTCCAACAAGCTTTACAAGGAGCTCTAGGAACTCTGAATAGTTGTTTGAACAATGAATTACATTTACGTACAATTAGTG